ATGAGTTTATTTTCTATTGTTAAAATAGTGTTTGTGGTCTTTGTGTTGCCTTGTATATTTTTTTTTCATCCTTTTATACTTTTAGTTGGGTTGGTTACATGATTTTTTGTTTTTTTAAAGTTTGTGGGGGGGGATTTATGTAGTATTAAGTTTTATTATAAGATTGGTTTTTGGTTGTTTTTATTGAGTGAGGTTATAGTGTTTGGTAGTTTATTGACGTGTTGTTTGTGGTTTCAGGTTTTGGATAGAGAGTGTCTTGCTTATGCATATTTTATACCATTGGTAGAGACGGTGTTGTTAGTGGGTTCTTCTTTTTTTATTTCTGCCTATCATTGTTTAGTTTCTTCTGCACGTGGTGTTTTATATCTATATATAACTTTATTTAGTGCTTTATTATTCATGTTTTTGGCTATATATGAAATATTGGGTAGGGTTACTAGTTCTCTTTTTAATCCACATGCTGCTTGTTGTTTTATGACAGTTGGTTTACATTTTAGACATGTCCTTATAGGTAGTGTCTTGTTGGTTCAGCTTTTATATTTTTCTTCTTTTCGTTATGTTCGTCGTAATAGGGATATGTATATCATTTATTGGCATTTTGTTGATTATGTTTGGTTGTTCGTTTTTAGTATAGTCTATCTTTCCGTATAGTATGTATGGTTTGTTTGGATATTTTATTAATCTGTTGTATGTAAGTGCATATCGATTTTTCGTGTCGGGGGTGTTTCATTAATTGAAGCGGTTAATATGTGGTTCTTAGGGGTTGAGAGTGTAGACTGTTAGCTTGTGGTGCTGGAGGTTCATGTAATTTGATAAGGACATAAGTTTAGTTATGATTATTTTATTGCGTGGTAAATTAGTTGATTTGCCTACTAATTTGTCTTTAAGATATTTTTGGTGTGGTGGGTTTATGTTAAGTATATTTATGGTTATTCAAGTTTTGTCAGGTATTATACTGTCTTTATTTTATGGGGCTGAGAATAATTTTACTTTAGTGTTTATGGGTTTTGATGAGAGTATATTGATTTGGTTAGTTCGTTATACGCATATTTGGTGTGTGAATATTGTTTTTGTTTTATTATTAATTCATATTGGTCGTAGACTTTATTATGGTAGATATAGGCGGTTGGGGGTTTGGAATGTTGGTTTTGTTTTGTATATAATGATAATGGTTGAGGCTTTTTTAGGTTATATTCTTCCATGGCATCAAATGTCTTATTGAGCTGCTACAGTTTTGACTTCTATATTATCGAGTGTACCTTTTGTGGGTACTAATCTATATAGTTATGTTGTGGGGGGATTTGGGGTAACTGTAGGAGAGACCTTGTTGCGAGTTTTTCCTGCGCATGTTATTTTAGGGATTGTTATATTGGGTGTAGTGATTATCCATTTATTTTATTTGCATAAGTCTGGTTCGAGTTGTCCGTTATTTATAAGAGGAGGTTATAGGGATTGTGTATATTTTCATGGTTATTATACAGTTAAGGATCTGTATGTTTTTATAGTTATTTCATTTTTTTGTATTTTTTTAATGATTTTTATACCTAACATGGTTTTGGATGTTGAAGCATTTATTAAGGCTGATCCTTTGGTTACTCCTGCTAGTATAAAGCCGGAGTGATATTTTCTTATATATTATGCTATGCTTCGTTCAATAGAGTCTAAGGTTGGGGGTTTGGTTTTTGTTTTAAGATTTTTGTTAGTTTTATGAGTTCCAACTAAGAATATTAGGTCTTGTTACAGTTTGTTGCGTCAAGTTGTTTTTTGGTGCTTGTTTGGTCTTTATATTATATTAAGTTATTTGGGGGGGTGTCATGCGGAGTATCCTTATATTTTAATAAGTAAGATTTGTAGTGTTTTGATGTTGTTCTTTGTTTCTCTATATAAGGGGTGTTGGTTTATACCTTATTGGTGTGATTATCGTTTGTTTATTATTTAGTATGTTGACTTTAGTGTTTGTTTGTGGTTGTTTTATGGGGTTAAGACTAATATTGTCAAGTGTTTACTTATTTAAATATTTGGTGATATTAGAGAATTTTAATGTTTTTATTCTTATTGCGGTATTAGTTGTTAGATTAGAGGAGTCTCGTTTGTTGTTTATGTCTATGATGGCTTTATTTGTTTTGGAGATTTCATTGATGTTGATAGTTGTTGGTTTAAGATTGTGTGGTGATTCATTTCGATTAGTAATTGGTTATTAGTTGGTTTGTTTGTTGGTTTTATTTTTAGTACTGTTAGATTAGGGGTGTTATATAGTGTAAATGTGGGGGGGTTTGGATATATTGTGGGGGATTGTATTTTGTTAGATTCTTGTGGTTTTATTTTAGGTCTTTTAACTTTAATGATATGGTTGGTACTATGAGTGATGGGGGTTAGTAAATTTTTTATTAGTTTAAGGGTTTTTTCTGCCTTATTAAGCTATGTGAGTGTGAAATCTTTAGTATTTTGATTTTTTTATGAGCTTTCTATTATTAGTGCTTTGTTGTTGTTGGTTAAGGATAGTCCTTATCCTGAGCGTTATTGTGCTAGTTGATATTTTGGTGGTTATATAATTCTAAGAGGGGTGCCTTTATTATTATGTATCCTTATAGTGTCTTTTTTTGAAGGTACAGTGAGTTTTTTGGGTTGGAAAATTAGTAATTATAATATGGTGTTTTGGTTAATGTGTTTAATGTTTATGACTAAGGTTCCTGTACCTCCTTTTCATGTTTGGTTACCTTTAGTTCATGCTGAAGCGAGTAGTCCGGTTAGTATTATATTGAGTGGTTATATAATGAAGTTAGGTGTGTTGGGTGTTATACGGTTTGGGGGGGGTGTATTCAAAAGTGATTTATTATTAGGTGTTGTAGTATGATTGTGTATTTTTGGTTTGTTGTTTGTTTTGAGTTCCTATATAGAGTGTGATGCTAAGCGTTGGTTAGCTATGTTGAGCTTGTTTCATATTCTTGTTGCTGTTTTATTATTGAGGTTTGGTACTGGTGATTATGATTTAGTTTCCTTACTATATTGTTTTGGTCATGGTGTGGCTGCTGCGTCTGCCTTTTTAGCCATTTGGTGAGGTTATAGTTATATAGGGTCTCGTGATTGATATATGTTGTCTTGTGTCTTGGGGGGGGTGTTAGGAGTTCAGTTGTTAATTGGGTTGATGTTTTTGTGTGTTGCTGGTTTTCCACCAACATTGCAATTTATTAGTGAGTTGTTAGTAGTAGTTTCTTTATCTGGTGTTTCTGATTATGTGATGTTATTCGTTGTTAGGTTTTTTTTATTTGGGGGTAGGTTGTTAGTTTTTGTGATTTTTGGTATGGTTTTGGTTAGTAGTGGTGTATTTGGGAGTATTTGTTATTTAGGTTTAGATAAGTGTTTAATGGGTGTTCTATTTATGTCTGTTTTTGGTGTTTTGTCAGGGTTTTTATTATAGTTATTTTTAGATAGATTCAGGTGTTGTTTGCATATCTTGTTTTGGTCAAGGTGGGGGTTGGGGTTGCCGGATTTAGGTTGTTCCTTTTAGCTTAATATGAAAGTATCAGTTTGAAGGTCTGGGGATATCCTTGTGTGTTAGAGGTGGATAATAAGTTAAGGTAAACTGAGTGATTCATGTTCATTTATTGTACGGTTTAAAGGTGCTTATCCTTTGTTATAGTTATGTTTGTTTTATGAATAAATAGTTTATTTCGTTTATTTAGTGGTTTTTTTTGTATAGTTTCTTTGGAATCTTTACTTATGATTGTAATGTTTTTTTTGTTAGGTTCTTTTTTAGTTATGCGTTGTAGGTATATTTATGGTATGTTGGGTTATGTTGCTCATTTATTAGTTGTTGTGTTGCCTTTGTTTATTTCTTTATTTTTTTGTCGTTTAGGTTTTAGGTTTCGTTCTTTTTTTGGTAATTTTGTTCCTTTGGGGAGCCCGTTGTGGATTTCTCCGTTTGTTAGGTTGGCTGAATTAATAAGTTATGTGGTTCGTCCTGCTGTTCTATTATTTCGTCCTTTTATAAAATTGAGAGTGGGTGCTTATGGTGGGTTGGCGGTTGGGGGTTTATGTTTTAGATTAGGTTGAGGTATATGTATTTTTTTATTTTTTTTATTTGTTTATGAGGTTTTTGTGGCAGTTATGCATTGATTCATAGTTCGTGAGATCTTAAGATTTAGTGTTGATCATTAGATTATAAAGGTTTTTAAATGGTATTTATATATGGGGGGTGTTGTTATATTTAGGTTGTTTATGTTGTTTATGTCGAGTTTATTGATGCTTTTTTCAGGTGATTTAATGATGTATTGAATGTTATTGGAGATTTCAACGTTATGTTTGGTTCCTTTATTTTTTGGGGGGGGTGGATTATCGGGATTGTTAAGTTATCTTGTTGTTTCTAGGTTGTCATCTATTTTGATTATGGTTGGTTTGGTTTTTTCTGATGTGTACTTATTGTTTGTTTTTGGTTTGTGTGTGAAGTTTGGGTTGTTTCCTTTTATCTATTGGGTGTATAATGTATTAGTTTATAGGGGGAGTTGATTGGTATGTTGAGTAATATCTATTCTGTCTAAGATTTCTTTGGTTTATTTAGTTTTTTTTTTATGGGATACTGGGTTGGGGTTGGTGAGTTTTTTAGCTGTGTTAAGGTTGTTGGTTGTTGGGTTAAAATTTTGAGTTAGAAGTTTGAATTGGTATTATGTTTGGTGTCATATGATGATTTCGTCTAGTGTGATTATGTTTGTTTTGGGTTTAATTATAAGTATGGATTTATATATTGTTTTATTGGTTGTTTATTTTGTATGAGGTAGTGGTGTAATATATTATTTGTCTAGGGTTAATATGACTGTTTTTGGTTATGTCTTGTGGTTGTTGGCTGTTCCTTTAAGTATTTCTTTATATTATAAGATTTATACTTGTTATTTGTTGTGTAGTAGATTATATCTACTTTTTTTTTGGTTTATATATAGGTTTTTGGAGCAGTATTATTTGATTAAGTGGGTTATTAGAAATAAGATTTCTAAGTTTTGTTTTTTGTTGATAGTTTAAGTTAGGCTGTTATATTGTTATGCCTATTATTAGTATTTTGGGGGGGTGATGAAAGAGATGGCGTAGTTTAGTTAAGAATTATTATTCTGCAAATAATAGGTGAATTGTGTTATTCCGCTGTTATTTTATTGTTGGTGATGTTGCGTGTGTAATTGTGTCGTCTATTGATGTGGATTGTTGATTAAATATTAGACGTAATAGTGGGACACACTTAGTTTAATTTTAAAAAATGGAAGTTTGTCGTACTTCGGATGTTCTTTTACATGACAGTGTGTTGTTATGGGGTTCTGGTATTTTGTCATTGAGTTTGAATGCTTTTTGTTAATAATGATATTAGTTGCTTTTTTTATATTATGTGAACGTAAGTTTTTGGGTTATATTCAGTTGCGTAAGGGTCCTAAAAAGGTTGGTGTGGTGGGTTTATTTCAGAGTTTTGCTGATTTGTTAAAGTTATTATTGAAGTTTAATGTTTTTGGGTATACTGTGCGTAGGTGGTTTGGTGGTTTAGGTTGTTTTTTGTTACTGGGGGGTGCTTTGTTTTTTTGTTTATTATATAGTATTACCTATTATGGTGTGCTTTATAGGAATTGAATCCTTTGATTTTTAGTTGTTTCTTCAATTATTAGTTACGGAGTTTTAATGCTTGGATGAGGTTCTTGGAGTAAGTTTAGACTAATAGGAGGTATTCGTAGATCTTTTTCTGGTGTTAGATTTGAGGCTGTGTTTATGTGTTTAGTCTTGGTGTTGGGTGAGTTATATGGTGACTATAAATATCAGTCTTGTGGTTCTGTTGTTTTGTTGTTTCCTATATTTTATTATATTTGGTGGGTGAGTATATTAGGTGAGAAAAATCGTGCTCCTTTGGATTTTGGTGAGTCTGAGAGGGAGTTAGTTAGTGGTTTTAATACTGAGTATAGAGGTGTTCCTTTTATGATTATATTTGCTTGTGAGTATTTGGGTATTTATATATTTTCTTGAATAACAAGGGGTCTATTTATGGTTGATTTTTCCTTAATAGTCTTATTACATTTAGTAATGTATATTTGGTTTCGTGGTACGTTTCCTCGTATTCGTTATAATGATTATGTTTTTTTGTTATGGCGTTGGGGTTTGGTTATTTCTTTATTTGGGGTATTGGTTTTATATAATTTGTAGAGCATTGGTTGAATATTTTAGTAGCTCATATAGATTAAGTTTGAAAATTATTAGGCTGTTAACCTGGGGATGGATTAAGTTAATAATTCTATGTGCGTTTATATATTAGTTATGCAGTATAATAGTTTAAGTATTTAGAATGTAAGCTTTGGGGGTTTATGGTCTCTTGATGGAGTTGGCTGACTTAGTTAGTTTTTTGGTTGTGTTATTTATTGATAGTTGGATTGCTGAGAGGGCTGCGTTATGTAGGTTACTGCGATATAGTAAATTGTAAATTATATAATTTCCTCAGTAAGTTTTTATTTTACTAATATAATGTGATTATGATTGGTATGGTAGTATAGTTCCTATGTGTGTGTATACTAAAGATAGCTTAATTTTTTTATAGTTTAAAGTAGAGGATTCTTGATCCTTTGATGTCACGGTGTATTTATGGACTCTTTAGGTATAATTTTATGTTTTATGGATTATTTTTTGTTGGTTTATTATTAGTATTTTTGTTTTTGTTGATGTTGTATTACTTTTATGGGGGTTGGGGTAGTAAGTTTAGTTTATATAGTGGTTGTGATCGGGTTTGGGTTAGTTCCTTTGAATGTGGTTTTGTGGGGCAAGGTTTTGGTGAGAATTTATTTAGTTATACTTTTTTGAATTTATTGGTTATTTTTGTTGTTTTTGATTTGGAAATTTCTTTATTATTAAATCTGCCTTTTCAGAATTGTTGGTATGATAATTATTATTGTTATTTGTTTTTTTTGTTGCTTGTTTTGGGGGGTTATACTTTTGAGTTAGAGAAGGGTTATGTAGAGTGGTCTTTTTAGGTTTATGTTTTATGGGGAAGTTTTTTATTTGGTTTGTATTATTGTAGCAGGATAGTTTAAGTTTAAAATTTCTATTTTACACGTAGAGGATAGATATGTTGGTTTTTGCTGCTAGTTTGATTTATATTGGAATGTTTGGTATGGTGGCGGCGTTATATTATTTTGAGTGTGTGGTTTATTGAATATGGTTTAGTTTTCATTATAGTTTATAGTATTTTTATATATAAATGTATAGAGGGGTAAGAGAAGGTATTAGAGGTAAAGAGTAAGTAAAGTGTTGGGGAGTGTATAGTTAGGGGTGTGGTGAAATGTATTATCGTTTGTTTTTTGATTAGTATTTAGTTATGAGGGTGAGTTACATATTTTTGTGATTTACTTATATATATAATATACTTACATAATGATATATAAATGTATAGAGGGGTAAGAGAAGGTATTAGAGGTAAAGAGTAAGTAAAGTGTTGGGGAGTGTATAGTTAGGGGTGTGGTGAAATGTATTATTGTTTGTTTTTTGATTAGTATTTAGTTATGAGGGTGAGTTACATATTTTTGTGATTTACTTATATATATAATATACTTACATAATGATATATAAATGTATAGAGGGGTAAGAGAAGGTATTAGAGGTAAAGAGTAAGTAAAGTGTTGGGGAGTGTATAGTTAGGGGTGTGGTGAAATGTATTATTGTTTGTTTTTTGATTAGTATTTAGTTATGAGGGTGAGTTACATATTTTTGTGATTTACTTATATATATAATATACTTACATAATGATATATAAATGTATAGAGGGGTAAGAGAAGGTATTAGAGGTAAAGAGTAAGTAAAGTGTTGGGGAGTGTATAAAGAGAAAGTTGAGCTTAATAGGTTACATAGGTTTGACTATCAATTTTCAAAATTGGGGGGGGTGTTGATAGCCCTTAGGCTGTTATTTGTTTTATATTTGTAATAGTTTTATGTTAGTATATGAATGAAGGTAAAATGTGGTTGTCGCTGCTAACGATAAATTGAATAGTTTATGCTGTTCTACTTTCTAGAATGATTTTGAGGTATTTTAGTTGGTTAGTTTCTTTGGATCATAAGCGAATAGGTGTTATTTATTTTTTGTTGGGTTTGTGGGGTGGTTTTATTGGTTTAGGTTTAAGTTTGTTGATTCGTTTGAAATTTTGTGAGCCTTACTATAATTTGGTTCCTTCAGAGATTTATAATTATTTGATTACTAATCATGGTATTGCCATGATATTCTTTTTTTTAATGCCAGTATTGATTGGGGGGTTTGGTAATTATCTTTTACCCTTTTTGTTGGGGTTGGACGATTTGGCTTTGCCGCGTTTAAATTCTTTGAGGGTGTGGTTAATGGTTCCTTCAATGTTTTATATGGAGTTGAGTTTAGTATATGGTGCTGGTGTTGGGTGGACTTTTTATCCACCTTTATCTATTCAGAGTTCGATGGGGGTTGGGGTTGATTATTTAATGTTTTCTTTGCATTTGGCGGGTGTTTCTAGTCTGTTGGGTTCTGTAAAATTTATAACTACTATTTTGTTGAATCTTAGTTTTCGTGTTTCGGTTATAGTTTGGTCTTATTTATTTACTTCTATTTTGTTGTTGCTGTCTTTACCTGTTTTGGCGGCTGGGATAACTATGTTGTTGTTTGATCGGAAATTTGGTACTGCTTTTTTTGAGCCTTGTGGGGGGGGTGATCCTATATTATTTCAGCATTTGTTTTGGTTTTTTGGTCATCCTGAAGTATACGTGTTGATTTTGCCGGGGTTTGGGGTAGTGAGTCATATTTGTATGAATCTTAGTAATAAAGACTCTTCATTTGGTTATTATGGTTTAGTTTGTGCTATGGGTTCTATAGTCTGTTTGGGTAGTGTAGTGTGGGCCCACCATATGTTTATGGTGGGTTTGGATGTTAAGACTGCTGTATTCTTTAGTTCGGTGACTATGGTTATAGGTATTCCGACGGGTATAAAGGTTTTTTCTTGGTTGTATATGTTAGGTACTAGTTATTTACGCGGAGTTGAGCCGATAGTGTTGTGGGTATTAGGGTTTATTTTTCTTTTTACTGTAGGAGGCGTTACGGGTATAGTGTTGTCTGCCTCTGTTTTAGATAGTTTATTTCATGATACTTGATTTGTGATTGCTCATTTTCATTATGTTTTGTCATTGGGGTCGTATAGTACTGTAGTGATTAGTTTGATTTGGTGATGGCCTGTTATTATAGGTTATTCTCTGAATAAGTATTTATTATATGGTCATTGATTTCTATCTATGGTTGGTTTTAATCTATGTTTTTTTCCTATGCATTATTTAGGAATGCATGGATTGCCACGTCGTGTTTGTTGTTATGATCCTGAGTTTTATTGGGTGAATGTTGTTTGTTCTGTGGGGGGGGTGTTGTCTGTTGTTAGCTCTATGATATTTTTATTTATATTGTGGGAGTCTATTACTGTTGGTAATCGTGTATTGGGTTTGTGGGGTTCTGGTAGTTTTCCTTTAAATGTTGTAACTGTTCCTACTCCGTACCATGCTAGTTATATGAGTAGCGTTAAGTTATGAGTGACAATATAGTTTAATAGTAAATAATGTTTTTGTAAAACATAGTTGGGATTAGTAAGGTTTATAGTATCGGGTTCTCTGTTGTCATTTAGTGGGTTAGTTTATACTATTACATTAGTTGTAATTTCGATATGTATTTGTACCTTTTGCATCATGATTCGTTGAGGTTTTGTTATTATTTGATTTTCCCGAATAACTTATGATTTCTTTTGGCCTTATTAATAAATATTATAGAGTTAAAGCTATTATTGTGTAAATATAGTGGGAGGTTATAAGGGTTGTGATAAATGTGTCGTATAGTTTTATATCTGGTTTTATAATATGTATTTTCTGTTTAGGATGGTTGATTTGTTTTGACTATCTTGTTTAGAGATATCTTGATGATATATTTTAAGGGTCTTAGATTAAAGTTGTCTTTGGTTTAATAAGTTATTTACTTGACTTGAGTATAGCTGCTTAGGTGTCTTGAGTTTGATTATTATATTTTAATTTTTTTTTTAATTATGATGGAATAAGTAGTATGTGGTTTATTCTATTATCAGTATTTTAGTCTTGTTTTTTGCCCGACTGTTTATTAAAAACATTGTTATCTTTAGGTTATAGATAGTATGGCCTGCCCGGTGTGTTGTTATAAACGGTTGCAGCTTTGCTGTACTAAGGTAGCTTAATAAATCGCTTCTTAATTGGGGGCTTGTGAATGGTTTTACGAGGTATATAGCTTTAGATGTTTGATTTATTATGAAATTGATTGGGTAGTGAGGAATCTATCATTATTTATTAAGACGGAAAGACCCCGAGATCTTTTAAAAGGATTTTTTTTTTTGGGGTAAAGGTAAATTTTTTATTTATTTTTTGATCCTAACGGATAAAGGTTAAAGTTACCTCGGGGATAACTGAGTAAAGAGTGGGGAGAGATCATATCTATCCATTTGTTACTACCTCGATGTTGGCTTAGGAAACCGTCGTGGCGTAGAAGTTACGTGTGGTAGTCTGTTCGACTATTAAATTCCTTATGAGTTGAGTTAAAACCGGTGTGAGCCAGGTTGGTTCTTATCTATTATTGATTATCATTTAGTACGAAAGGAATAGTGATATGTGAGGTTTTGCATTGTTTAAAAAGTTTTTTGTTTTATGGGAGCATATTAGATGTATTCTGCAAAAGTACAGTTGGGTAATAAGTTTTACCGGTGCTTTTATCAATTTAACTCTGGTTGATTTATTTTTAGTGAAGAATTATAGGTTAGTGGTGCCACATAGGATATTTATATTTGATGTTGTAAATTTATAGGTATAGTAATTTTTTATTAAATGTAGTGGTGTGAACTGTAATAGTAGGGGGACCTAGCTTCGGTTACTAACTAGAATTTGAAGGGGTTAAGTCGCAGTGCCAGCAACCGCGGTTATACTGCTTTCTTCATTCTTCTTGGTAGGTGTAAATAAATTATAAAGAGATAGTCGAAATATGTTGGTTGAATAGGCTTTGAGTTTATATGTGCTTTATATGTAGTTATTAAGCTTTTTTTTAAAATAGGGATTAGATACCCCTTTATTAAAAGTAAGATTTTTTGTCCACAGTGTTAACTGAAAGAGTTTGGCAGTGAATTAAATTCTTCCGGGGGAACGTGTCGATTAAAGAGATGGTCCGCTTAATAGTTTACTGTATTTAATAAGTTAGTGTATGTCCGCCTATAGATTCACGCAGAGATGCTTGTTAGTGAGTAAATATTATAAATTTAAGGTAGGTCTATATGCTGCTAATAGTACAGGTTTGGTTCGTTACATTAATAAATTTTGGCTTTGTAATAAGTTGATTATATTTAGGACTCGGAAGTAGGGGGAATATGTTATTTTGGTCTCTCGAAGGTTGAAATAATTTGGGTACACATCGCCCGACAATCTCGGTATATAACTGAGTTAAGTCGTAACATGGTAACACTTAAAGAATTAGGTGTTAATTAAATATTATGATGGGTGTTTTAATATATTATGATTTAGTTGTTTATATAATTGGGTTGTGTATTTTTATACCTTGTTGGTGTATGATAATTATGTATTATCAAGTTTATATGTATAAAGGTGTTGTATGTTTGCCCAACGAGGAAGCTGTTCTTGAATTGCTTTGAACTTTGATTCCTAGTATCTTGGTTTTGGTCTTGTGTTTTTTTAATTTGCATTTTTTATTATATGAGAATTCTTTTGTTGGTACTTTTCCTATTAAGGTGGTTGGTCATCAGTGATATTGGACTTATGAGTTGCCGAGAGGTTGTATATATGATTCTTATATGACGGATTTTGTGGGGGGGGTGAAAAAGCCTCTGCGTTTGACTTTTAATTTGCCATATAGCTTTTTGATAACATCTGCAGATGTTATACACTCTTTTTCTGTTCCAGATTTGGGTATTAAGTTAGATGGGGTACCTGGTCGTATAAATTGTTTGATGAGTATGATAGATCGATTGGGTGTTTATGTGGGGTATTGTACTGAGTTATGTGGTGCTGGGCATGGTTATATGCCTATAGTTGTGGAAGTTGTTTATAGAGATAGTCAGTTATGTTAGTTAATTTTTTGTTATTTTTATATATAGTCTGTAGTTTTATGTTTATATTTAGATTAGGTTCTTTGGTTCGTATTTTTCTGATTGTTGTTAGTTCTTTAGTTTCTTCTTTAGTGTTGTACAGGATTATGGGGTTCAGTTGATATTTATTATTATTTATTTTAGTATATGTGGGGGGGGTGTATATATTATTTGTTTATATGAGATTGGTTCTTCCTAAAGTTGGTTTGGTTAATTATCGTTTTAGTTATCTGGTTGGTTCTTTTTTAATATTTTTACTTTTTTTTTGTTGTATGTGAATTTCTCTCTGTGGTGGTGAGGTTGTGGTTGATAATAGTATTTACTTATGTAAAAGTTTTGAATCTTTTGTTTATTTGTTTTTTTGTAGTGTTTTATTATTAGGTGTGATTTTGATTAAATTTGTTGTTAGAAGATTTAATAGATGATTACGTTAGAGGTTTTGGTGGAGATCGGTTTAGTATATTTTATATTACGTGAAACTGTAAATTTTGAGATAGATTTGTTTTCTAGCCGAATGGTTTATAAAATAGAATTGTATATAAGTATATAAACAAAATGCCAGAAAGTTAATATGGGTAGTGTTTAGGTCTCTATTATAGGAATTTGCTTTTCCTTTTTGTTATAATTTATTTTCTCGTAAAAGTTTGTGTTGTGTTATTGTGAAAAGAGGTGGATATTGTCACTGTTTTGATTTGAGATCAAAGAGTTTGCGTTATTAAAGACGTGTTTTCACTTATTTTTATATTAGTTATGTTAGTGGGGCAAGAAAGAGTTGGGGTATATGTTCTAGTAGTATAAGAATAGATATAGATGCCAGAGATATATGGGTTGATTTTAAGCGTCAAATACAGGCTTGTTCCTTCTATATTTCTGATAATCAATGTAGATTGAATTCATGTTTCGGCCATGAATCTGTAGATGGCTTATTTACTATCAGTTGTGGTGCTATTTTTTTGTTTTTTGTTGTTGATTTTTGCATGGTTGTGCGTTTTGGGTAAATTTAGTAGTGGTGGCTGTTCATTTAGGTTGTGGGGGGGGTGTATTTTGTCAAGTTATTTTAAATTTGATTTTGGTTATTATGATAGTATAGCTTACTTGGTTTTAATGCTTTTAACATGTTCTACTATATCTTTGTTATTTAACTATCACTATTTTGGTGGTTATAATATCAATAGGGTTTCTTTAGCTATTTTGTTATGTGTCTTTATATTCATTATGTTTACTTTAGTTATGACGAATAGTTTATTTAGAAGTTTAGTTTTTTGGGAATACTTAGGTTTGGTGAGATTTTTGTTAGTTGCTTTTTATGATACTGGTTCTTCGTTACGGGGTAGTATAATTACGTTAGTTTCGTCACGATTTGGGGATGTTGCTTTTTTTTTATTGTTATCTTTTGTGTTTTGGGGGGGTGGAATTGATATGTTATATATTTGCATATTTTGCTGGATAATTATTGCTTCTAAGAGTGCTTGTTTTCCTTTTAGTTCATGATTATTAGAAGCTATGCGTGCTCCTACTCCCGTTAGTTCTTTGGTTCATTCTTCTACTCTTGTAGCAGCTGGTACTTGATTTTTAGTGTGTTATAGGGATAAGCTTTATTTTAGGTGTTTTGGTTATTTGTACATTTTTATGATCGCTTGTTGTATTTTGACAATATTATATAGTGGTTTAAGGGCTTTGAACAAATGAGATGTTAAGCAAGTGGTGGCTTTATCTACTTGTAAAAAAATTTCTTGGGTGTTATTATTCGGGTTGCATGGAGATACAACTATTTGTGTTTTACAGTTAATGATTCATGCCATTAGTAAGTGTTTATTATTTACTTGTGTTGGTGATTATATATTGTCTTCTTATGGTGGTCAGTCTGCAAACCAGATGAGAGTGGGTTATTATAGTAATTTTTTTTTGATATACATTTTGTTGTTATTATTTGGTTTATCTGGTTTGCCTTTTGTTGGTTTATACTTTAGTAAGCATATATTTTTGAGCACTTTGTGTTGTTATAATGTTTTAAGCTTTATTATATTATTATTTTTGTGGTTTTGTTTAATATTAACTTGTGCTTATTGTACTCGTTTATTTTTGTTCTTTTTTTGTCGTGAGGTGTTTAGTTCTTGTGTTTTGCGTGTTTCTTTTAAAGCTGGTTGAATTATATTATTAACAATTGGTGTGTATAGTGTATTTTTGATTTATGATGTGGAGTATTTTTGTTTGGGCTTTTTTTATAATATTTTTTTGTTGTTTAGAATATTAATAGGTTTCTATGTGGGGGGGGTATCGTGTATTAATATTTTATTTGGGAGTTGGGTTCGTTTTTTATTTGGTCAGGATTTGTTGGTTCAGTTATTTGAACATTTGTTTTTACTTTGTTCTCGTTTGGCGAGTATAAGATTATTTCGTTGGGAGTGGTATATGATTTCGTTTGTTGGGAATAAGCTTCACAGTGGTGTAGGGTGGTTTGGAGGTGTTTATTTTGGGTTATGTAGTGTTTTTTTTGGGTTGTTTTTTATTTTTGTAGTTTTTGTGGTTGGTTTATAGGTAGAGTTGCATATTATGAGTTGTTGGGTATTTATACTATATAGATGTGGGAGAGGGTGTTTATATTTACTTTAGAATGAGTTGGTGCTATTTTATTTTAGATGACGATAGCATAAATTTTTTATTGTGCTTTCTTTCCAAGTAAGCGGTCTCTTATTTTATTTCGAGAGTTGTCATA